GGAACACATTCCAACCAATTCCCAAAAAATATAAATTTGTATCAAATTCGAACTAGTAACTAACCCCAACATGGAAGTACTGAAAAAACTCATATAAGCAAAAAATCGCAAGTATCCTTGATCGTGAGCCATATAATTATCACTATAAATAAGAACCATAATTCCAACAGTAGTGATTAACATTAACATAATAGAAGTAAGTGGATCGATCAAATAGCCGAATTCTAAAGAAAAATCATTATCAAGGGTCCAAGACCATACATATTGATAGATAAAACTGCTATTTATTTGCTGAATAGACAGATTAGTTGAAAAAATCATGACTATACTTAACAATAAAATACTCGGAAAAGCCCACATACGACGAAGATTTTTTGTTGCTGTCGGAAAAAGAAGAAGTCCCACTCCTATTAACATAGGAACTGGAAGTGGAAGGAAAGGTATGATCCACGCATATTGATATGTCTGTTCCATAAAAAAAGTTTTTTAATTCTTAATTAATATTAATTGGTTCCGATTCACCGGATCTTACCTCTTTTGAAAGGAGTCAATAAAAAAATGAAGATATGCACTAACTTAAACCAACTTAAATAGAATTTTTGAATTTTTATTTCTTTTTACTTATTCTTTCTGAGTTTCTGTTAAATACTTCAAATATTCAAATCAAGAAGTTACAATTGGTCAAATCATAGAGATTAATTACTAGTCTCCTTCTAACTTTGAAATTCGAGTCAAATTAGGCATATTTTTCCCGAGTTTGACAAGTTACTAAAAAAAAGAATATTCTTCTTTTTACTATTTTTAGTAATAGTTTATGTCATTTTCCCATATCTTTCACCCATCTTATCTATTCTTTTTTATTTTTAGAATAAAAAATAGTATCTAGAAAAGAAATACATAATAAATTAGAAAGCGCGAATTTCTTTTGAACAATAGATGTCTTTCACATCCAGCTATATCAATGAGTAATCTCTTAATTTTTATTTAAATGGCAGTTCCAAAAAAACGTACTTCTGCATCAAAAAAGCGTATTCGTAAAAATTTTTGGAAAAGGAAGGGGTATTGGGCAGCGTTAAAAGCGTTTTCCTTAGGGAAATCTCTTTCTACTGGGAATTCAAAAAGTTTTTTTGTGCAACAAACAAATAAAATAAGTAATAAAACATAACACGTTGGAATAATCTGAATCGGCCTGACTCAAAAACCGAGTCATTTCATTTAGAAAATCAAATTCCCGATTTCCATTCCCTGTTGAGTTAATCAATAGGAATGGAAATCGTTCCGCTCTTAGAATATGTAAAATAAGAATTTTTCTGTTTACCGTACCGAATTCAAAAAAAAAAAAGAATACTTTTTTTTCTTGACAAAAAACACAAGATACTCCATTTTCTTTTTAGTATATCTTCTCATTTCCAAGGCAGGGAGTATTATTTTCCCCATTGACCTATTTGTTACAAGAATATAAGGTTTTCTTTTTTCTATAGATCCCCCCTTTCTCTATAATCTAGAAAAGGGCGGACATAAAATCTTTCGTTTCTAAAATCATTGAAACTAATTGATTAAAATTCTAAACTCCTTTGTGGAACTTTCTTCCTTTTTGGATTTTCTCTGAATTCCTATATAGGACCCCACCCATATATCTCTCGCCAGCAATCCACTCAAAAACACTTAGCGAGGCTATTTTGGATAAATATGTGTCAATTTTGAATGATCCAAAACAGGTTCTTTTTTTTTGTTCATTGATGAAATGGATTTTTTGGTTTTGATTTTTGAAATCAAATAAATCAAAAACAATTCATTAAAACAAACATTTTTTGTGGGGGGGTCTATCTCTTAATTTATAGTAGTACTATATAGTTTTAGAAGCGTTCAAGTCGAGGAGAGTATAAAATACACAATAAAACTAAGACCCTAACCTAAAATAATGAACCTTCAAATACCTATTTGAACCAATTTTTATTTATGAATTTGAATCTTTCCTAAAAAATATTGCACCCAATCGAATTCTAAAATCTAGACGATTGCTTATTCATAGGCTATTATAAGTTCAAGACAAGCCGCTATGGTGAAATTGGTAGACACGCTGCTCTTAGGAAGCAGTGCTAGAGCATCTCGGTTCGAGTCCGAGTGGCGGCATGTCATCTCCTAAAAAAAGTAAATAGATCCTATAATGAATTCAATTCCCGATTTCCCTTTGTATAATTAAGGGACTCCTCTTTTTAAAATTTTTTATGATATTTTCAACCTTAGAGCATATATTAACTCATATTTCTTTTTCGATCGTTTCAATTGTAATTACAATTCATTTTATAACCTTTTTAGTCGATAAAATCGTAAACCTATATGATTCATCCGAAAAGGGCATGATAATTACTTTTTTCTGTATAACAGGATTATTAGTTACTCGTTGGGTTTATTCGGGACATTTTCCACTAAGTGATTTATATGAATCGTTAATCTTCCTTTCATGGAGTCTTTCCCTTATTCATATAGTTCCGTATTT